ATTCAGAGTATCATTTCCTATTTGATCCCTTTGAATTCCATATTCGAAGTTGCGATCGGATCTAGTCATTAAAAAGAATCGATTCGATACATTTCTTATGTACCCATAGGTGCTATATTGGATTTGAATCAGATTTCGGATCAATCTATATTGATTGACTGCCTCCGTGATGTTGTTGCTAGCAAATACCGCTGTTTTTAGTTTTGGATCTTCCAAATCATTCCCGCAGTAGATCCGGACCGATTTTTTTCTGATCCTTCGATAAAAAGATTCATTCTCCTCATAAAAAAGAGGAGGTAGAACCAATAAAGATTTCTTTTTCGATTCATCTCTGGAGTTGAATACCTCATTCAAGAATTTTTTTTGATCCAACCCGTAGGAATCAATAGAAAAGGCAAATCCCCTATGATACACCAGATCCGGCTCGGTTATTGATAGAGTGAATAGATCCGCCATTTCTTGAAATCTCTCTTCTGATTCAAAATCGTGGTGTAACGTGTATCCCCCTTTGTTCCGGTCATGGAATAGATGAAATAAATCCAAAAATAGATTTTTGTTCAAGAATGAAATCTTATTGGAACTGTCCATATCTGGTTCATCCTTCGGAACCATATCACATCCCGTATCTGATGAAATAGGATGAATTGAGACGGTATTTTGTAAATACGTAATTATCTTGAATATATCAACCATTTCTTTATTTTCCGATCGCCTGGAAGGGACAAAAGAAACATCTTGTTTTTTCTTCAAAAATTTCTGATCTCTAGTGGACCTCTCAGTAGGATTCGAACCCAGATGAAGTTCTGACCATCTGTCAGAGAAAAAAGAACGAATTGATCTTGTAGGATTTCCAAGAAATTCTTCGATTTCTTTCGGAAGCAGATGATTATTCATCTGCTTCTCACGTTTCGTGAATAGCCGGGACATTGAGGAAGATCCAAAAAGGCATTTCGGGAATCGATCTGATTCTATCTCTGTTCGTTCCGTTTGAAGAAAGGAAGGATCCCAAAGAATCGATCTTTCTTTTAGTTGTTGAATCTCTGTTTGATCGATCAATGTGTGATATTCTGAATCCTCATTTCTAATGGAATCGAAATGATCTCTGGATTGATCAGAAGATCCTTTCGATTGGCTAGAATCCGTTACTTGAACGAAAATAGATCTTGTGGAATCATATTGAATATTTGACAATACATTCCGTACCCTGCTAAAAAACCGATCCTTGTTTACCAACCACACATTATTGTCTAACCAAATCCAATTCTCTCTCGATACGTTCCTCAAAAAATCCGATTCGTGCTGATTCTTCCCCCAACTAACGAAGAGATCTTGGCGGAATTGCCACATATGAAATTGAGCACAATTTTGCAAAGAAATACCCCACTTGTTTCTCGAGAAGAGATGGGAAACATGCTCAATATCATTTGATTGAATAGTTGCCTCAGCTCCTTGTTGTTTGAAGAAACCCCCCCCTTCAATTGGTCTTTTTTCACGAAAAGCAGACATGAGATAACAAATCAAGTCTTTCCCTAAGATTTCGAATAGCTGTCCCGAATTCAAGTTGATTATGTTTCGCTTCTTCCTCGGAGAAAGACGATCAAACAATTCCCAATCATGGTCCTTGCGGATCGGATCATCCGTATAGGATAAAAAAAGAAACTCCAGATATTTGCTATCTTTCTCTTTGAATGAGATCTCAATTCCAGCTATGGTTTCATTAGCTATCTTACAACTAGAATCCCTCTTTTTTCCGATCCGGTTCCTCCACCACCGCGAACCCCGGTTCGATTCAGGCATGATACGCTTTTTATTTATTGGGAGAACCCAAGTACTCTCTTGCGGATCCATGAAACAACTCTCAGAAATCTTTTTCCCTTTTGGAAGATACAGGAGCGAAACAATCAACCTATTGATATTGGAAGACCAAAAAGATTCTTCCAATGTCTCATTTCTGGGTCCGATGGAATTCATAGGTATAGGAAGAAGCCCCATCAAATAGAGATTTTTTCTTTCGACCATCTTTCGATTGTTAATACGAGATATAAGGACCACTACTACAAGCAGTACTACACCTTTGATCGTGAAATATCGATTGCTTGTTGAACCCTGTGAATCACGTGAAAGTAGGATACTCCAAATTCGGGGGTCAAAGAGTTTCATAAAACGTTCTTGGTGGAAAAAAATGGGAGTGAAAGATCCCACTGAATCGAATTTGATCCATGAATCTAAGAAATAGTGAGAATTCTTGATCTCTCTCAATATCTCTCTCAATTCGAAGATCCAGGATTTGAATTGATGTCGTTTCATTGATTCCTCCTAAAGATTTTCATTGATTCCTCCTAAAGATTTCATTTCAATTGGAATTTGGTTATTCACGATGTACGATGAGCCCTGTTAAGCATCCATGGCTGAATGGTTAAAGCGCCCAACTCATAATTGGCAAATTCGTAGGTTCAATTCCTGCTGGATGCACGCCAATGGGAACGTTCAATAAGTCTATTGGAATTGGCTCTGTATCAATGGAATCTCATCATCCATACATACCGAATTGGTATGGTATATTCATACCATAACATATGAACAGTAAGAACTAGAATTCTTATCGATACTGGAACTCATAGGGAAGAAAATGGATTTATGGATGGAATCAAATATGCAGTATTTACAGAAAAAAGTATTCGGTTATTGGGGAACAATCAATATACTTCTAATGTCGAGTCAGGATCAACTAGGACAGAAATAAAGCATTGGGTCGAACTCTTCTTTGGTGTCAAGGTAATAGCTATGAATAGTCATCGACTCCCGGGAAAGGGTAGAAGAATGGGACCTATTATGGGACATACAATGCATTACAGACGTATGATCATTACGCTTCAACCGGGTTATTCTATTCCACCTCTTATAGAGAAAAGAACTTAAAGCAAAATACTTAATAACACGGCGATACATTTATACAAAACTTCTACCCCGAGCACACGCAATGGAGCCGTAGACAGTCAAGTGAAATCCAATCCACGAAATAATTTGATCTATGGACAGCATCGTTGTGGTAAAGGTCGTAATGCCAGAGGAATCATTACCGCAAGGCATAGAGGGGGAGGTCATAAGCGTCTATACCGTAAAATCGATTTTCGACGGAATGAAAAAGACATATCTGGTAGAATTGTAACCATAGAATACGACCCTAATCGAAATGCATACATTTGTCTCATACACTATGGGGATGGTGAGAAGAGATATATTTTACATCCCAGAGGGGCTATAATTGGAGATACCATTGTTTCTGGTACAGAAGTTCCTATATCAATGGGAAATGCCCTACCTTTGAGTGCGGTTTGAACTATTGATTTACGTAATTGGAAGTAACCAATTAGGTTTACGACGAAACCTAGAAATCAATCACTGATCCAATTTGAGTACCTCCATGGGATAGACCTCAACAGAAAACTGTTGAGTAACGGCAGCAAGTGATTGAGTTCAGTAGTTCCTCATAGAAAATTATTGACTCTAGAGATATGGTAATATGGAGAAGACAAAATTGTTTGAAGCACGCACAGAACCGGAAGCGCCCCTTGTTTCAAAGAGAGGAGGACGGGTTATTCACATTTAATTTGATGGTCAGAGGCGAATTGAAAGCTAAGCAGTGGTAATTATAAAGATCCCCCGGGGGAAAAATAGAGATGTCTCCTACGTTACCCGTAATATGTGGAAGTATCGACGTAATTTCATAGAGTCATTCGGTCTGAATGCTACATGAAGAACATAAGCCAGATGACGGAACGGGGAGACCTAGGATGTAGAAGATCATACATGAGTGATTCGGCAGATTTGGATTCCTATATATCCACTCATGTGGTACTTCATCATATGATTCATATAAGATCCATCTGTCTAGATATCATCATATACATCTAGAAAGCCGTATGCTTTGGAAGAAGCTTGTACAGTTTGGGAAGGGGTTTTTATTGATAAAAAAGAAGAATCTACTTCAACCGATATGCCCTTAGGCACGGCCATACATAACATAGAAATCACACTTGGAAAGGGTGGACAATTAGCTAGAGCTGCAGGCGCTGTAGCGAAGCTGATTGCAAAAGAGGGTAAATCGGCCACATTAAGATTACCATCTGGGGAGGTCCGTTTGATATCCAAAAACTGCTTAGCAACAGTCGGACAAGTGGGTAATGTTGGGGTGAACCAAAAAAGTTTGGGCAGAGCCGGATCGAAGTGTTGGCTAGGTAAGCGCCCTGTAGTAAGAGGAGTAGTTATGAACCCTGTAGACCATCCCCATGGGGGCGGGGAAGGGAGAGCCCCAATTGGTAGAAAAAAACCTACAACCCCCTGGGGTTATCCTGCGCTTGGAAGAAGAAGTAGGAAAAGGAAAAAATATAGTGATAGTTTTATTCTTCGTCGCCGTAAATAGGAATATTGAAAATCGAATTTTTTGAATTTGAAATAATGTGATGGGCGAACGACGGGAATTGAACCCGCGCATGGTGGATTCACAATCCACTGCCTTGATCCACTTGGCTACATCCGCCCCTTATCTAGCTAAAGGATTTTCTCTTTTTTCCATTCATCATTATTGTATTTATTCTTACCTTCATACTTAGATCGAGATATTCTATTGGACATAGAATGCCAATCTTTAAAATGTAAAATAAAAAAAAAAGGGAGTAATCAGCTGTGACACGTTCACTAAAAAAAAAATCCTTTTGTAGCTAATCATTTATCCAGAAAAATGGAAAAACTCAACATGAGGGAGGAGAAAGAAATAATAGTAACTTGGTCTCGGGCATCTACCATTATACCCAAAATGATTGGCCATACAATCGCTATTCATAATGGAAAGGAACATTTCCCTATTTATATAACAGATCGTATGGTAGGTCACAAATTGGGAGAATTCGCGCCTACTCTGACTTTCGCGAGACATGCGAGAAACGATAATAAATCTCGTCGTTAATTTGGAATTCAAAAAAATAGATACTTATCATTCATTGGCGGGGGATAAACCTTATGATAAAAAAAAAAAACTCGAATTCAGATAGAAAAGTCAAAGTTTTAGCTCAACATATATGTATGTCTGTTTTCAAAGCGCGAAGAGTAATTGATCAGATTCGCGGGCGCTCTTATGAGGAAACACTTATGATACTGGAACTCATGCCTTATCGAGCATCGTCTCCCATTTTAAAATTGGTTTATTCTGCAGCAGCAAACGCTAGTCATAATATGGGTTTGAACGAAGCTGATTCATTCATTAGTAAAGCCGAAGTCAATGGGGGTCCTTTTGTGAAAAAGTTAAGACCTAGGGCTCGAGGACGTAGTTATCCGATAAAAAGGCCCACTTGTCATATAACAATTGTATTAAACTTGTTTAGAGAAGAGAAATCTCAATTTTCTTTAGATGAATTTAAGATTTAGATTCCTATTTAGAAAAAAAAAAAGAAATGGAAAGATTATATAATCAAAAAATATGGGACAAAAAATAAATCCACTTGGTTTCAGACTTGGTACAACCCAAAATCATCATTCCTTTTGGTTCGCACAACCGAAAAATTTTTCTGTAGGTCTACAAGAAGATGAGAAAATACGGAATTGTATCAAGAACTATGTACAAAAAAATAAGAGAATATCCCCAGGTTTCGAAGGAATTGGAATTGCACGCATAGAAATTCAAAAAAGAATCGATTTGATCCAAGTCATAATCTATATTGGGTTCCCAAATTTATTAATAGAGGGCCGAACACGAGGGATCGAAGAATTACAGATGAATGTACAAAAAGAGTTTCGTTCTGTGAACCGAAGACTCAACATTGCTATTACAAGAATTGAAAAACCTTATGGACACCCTAATATTCTTGCGGAATATATGGCTTCACAATTAAGAAATAGAGTTTCGTTCCGAAAGGCAATGAAAAGAACTATTGAATTAACTGAACAAACAGATACAAAGGGAATTCAAATACAAATTGCAGGGCGTATCGACGGAAAAGAAATTGCACGTGTCGAATGGATCAGAGAAGGTAGGGTTCCTCTACAAACAATTCGCGCTAAAATTGATCATTGTTCCTATACAATTCGAACTATCCATGGAGTATTAGGCCTAAAAATTTGGATATTTGTGGATGAAGAATAATAAATAGACCCTTTATTTATCTTGCCGTTCTGTCCAGTGATAGAACAAAAAATTAGAAACAGTTTCTGTTTTTCCGTTAAATAAAATAAAAATAAACAATTCTAATTCTATAAGGTTGAATAAAAAATCGATTAATCTTTTTTTAATATAATTGCTATGCTTAGTGTGTGACTCGTTAGTTTTTTCTTTAGAGTTTAGAGTTGGGCTTCAAAAAATCCCCACTATGAACTTAATAACTATAAAAAAAGAAACTAAAAACTAATAACCAACTTATTGCTTCGTATTGTCGAGATCCCAAGAAACAGTCACTATATGACTGGATCAATCATATAGTTGTAACAACTGAGATTTTCCATAAAAAAAATCTGATTATAGATTCTGAAGGAAAAAAAAAATAAATAAAAATAAGGGGATGCGGATAAATGGAAAGGTGATAGAAAGAGAGAACAAAAAGATCAATGATAGATGATTCCAATATGTATGGTCACCTCATAAAAGGCAGTGTGATAAAGCATTAATATTGATATAAATAATAATAAATAATAAAGAGCCCGGGGTTAATAGAAACTAAGGAGATTGGCTCGGGAACGAATTTTGTTGGGAGCTCCATTGCAGAGTTCAGGCCTAACCATTCCTGGAGAAGCTATAGGAACGACGAAACCTGTGATTATATAAGATTCTATTAAAATGAAAATAAAAACGAATCCTAATGATTCATCGGGTGGGATGGCGGAACAAACCAAGAACAAATTGATTTACTCTGAGAGATCATGGATTAATCCTACGAATGGAACAGGAAAGAGTCAATATCCGCCCGCGAAACCCTTATTTTTTTTTTATTACTCTTATCGAATCAAGACAATATTCCAATAAATAAAAAAAAAAATATAAGGATTCGTTATAATATAAATAAAGAAGCATTATGTATATCTATCAATATACACATCTAGTCGTATATACAGCTTCCTATTTAATAAATGAAATATCAATAAATCCCATTACTTAGTTTAGTGTATTAGTTATTAATAAATACATGTGTATCTGTATCGAATTCTTTCATTCGCGAGGAGCTGGATGAGAAGAAACTCTCATGTCCGGTTCTGTAGTAGAGGTGGGATTGATTAAGAAAAAACCATCAACTATAACCCCAAAAGAACCAGATTTCGTAAGCAACATAGAGGAAGAATGAAGGGAATATCTTGTCGGGGCAATCAGATTTGTTTCGGCAGATACGCTCTTCAGGCACTTGAACCCGCTTGGATCACAGCTAGACAAATAGAAGCAGGGCGAAGAGCAATGACACGATATGCGCGTCGTGGTGGAAAAATATGGGTACGTATATTTCCCGACAAACCTGTTACAGTAAGACCTACAGAAACACGTATGGGTTCGGGGAAGGGATCCCCCGAATATTGGGTATCCGTTGTTAAACCAGGTCGAATACTTTATGAAATGGGTGGAGTATCCGAAACTGTAGCCAGAACAGCTATTTCAATAGCTGCGTGCAAAATGCCTATACGAACGCAATTTGTTATTTCAGGATAAGGATGTAGAACTAAACATAAACAAAAGGGGTATTGAGGATGAAAAAACAACCACGGGTTTATTTATTTATAGACAAACACTATTTCTTTTTTTCCTCATTCTTTGCATTGAAATAACAGATTCAAATAAAAATGATATGATTCAACCTCAGACCCTTTTGAATGTAGCAGATAACAGCGGAGCTCGGGAATTGATGTGTATTCGAATCATAGGGGCTGGTAATCACCGATATGCTCATATTGGTGACGTTATTGTTGCTGTAATCAAAGAAGTAGTGCCCAATATGCCTCTAGAAAGATCAGAAGTAATTAGAGCTGTAATTGTACGTACATGTAAAGAACTCAAACGTGACAACGGTATGATAATACGATATGATGACAATGCAGCGGTTGTCATTGATCAAGAAGGAAATCCAAAAGGAACTCGAATTTTTGGGGCGATTGCTCGGGAATTGAGACAGTTGCATTTTACTAAAATAGTTTCATTAGCTCCCGAGGTATTATAAATACTAGTGGATGAAACTATGATATAGTTATAGTAGGATATCTGAAACGGATCGAATTAGTAGATTGTGTCTCACGCATATACTTTTAGTAACTAATTTCTTAATTAATAATTGAATAATTCAAGTAAAAAAAAAAACATGTTGATTATATCAAAATTAGGAAGCACCAATACAATAATTCGTCATGGGCAGAGACGCTATTGCTGATATAATAACTTCTATAAGAAATGCTGACATGAGTAAAAAAGGAACGGTTCGAATAGCATCCACTAATATCACCGAAAACATTGTTAAAATACTCCTACGAGAAGGTTTTATTGAAAACGTTCGGAAACATCAGGAAAGTAACAAATATTTCTTGGTTTCAACCTTGCGCCATAGAAGGACTAGGAAAGGAATATATAGAACTATTTTAAAACGTATCAGTCGACCTGGTCTACGAATCCATTCCAACTATCAAAAAATTCCTACAATTTTAGGTGGAATGGGAATTGTAATTCTTTCTACTTCTCGAGGCATAATGACAGATCGAGAAGCTAGACTAGAAAAAATTGGAGGAGAAATTTTGTGTTATATATGGTGATCCTCCTCCGGTATCCTAATTTTATCTCTAACTTCCTATTTGTGAAATAGAGGGGAAAAGTGAGTTATATAACTCTTCCTCCATTAGTTGATACTTCAAGGGGGTTACCTGGAATGAAAGAACAAAAATTGATTCATGAAGGTTTAATTACTGAATCACTTCCCAACGGTCCGGGTCCGTTTAGATAATGAAGATCTAATTCTAGGTTATATTTCAGGGAGGATCCGACGCAGTTTAATACGGATACTGCCGGGAGATAGAGTCAAAATCGAAATAAGCCGGTATGATTCAACCAGGGGACGTATAATTTACAGACTTCGCAACAAAGATTCGAGCGATTAGATAATTTTTGAAAACATTCCTTTCATGGGGGATCCAATTCGAAGCTAAAAAATACAAGAGGCTTATTTTCTTCCAAGGAATAGATTCCAAATTAAGGTAAGGAGTGAGAAATATGAAAATAAGGGCTTCTGTTCGTAAAATTTGTGAAAAATGTCGACTGATCCGTAGGCGCGGACGAATTATAGTGATTTGTTCCAATCCGAAACATAAACAGAGACAAGGATAATCTTTCTAAAGTTTCTCAAGGAAGGGCCATGTAAAAATAAAGGATCTGCTTTAACATGAAATGGATATCTCCGTATCTTTCTATATATTTCTGATTCATATTTATGAGATAATAAAATATGGCAAAACCTATACCAAGAGTTGGTTCGCGTAGGAATGGACGTATTGGTTCACGTAAGAATGGGCGTAGAATACCAAAAGGGGTTATTCATGTTCAAGCGAGTTTCAACAATACCATTGTAACTGTTACAGATGTACGAGGTCGGGTGGTTTCTTGGGCCTCCGCCGGTACTTCTGGATTCAAAGGCACACGAAGACGGACACCCTATGCTGCTCAAGCCGCCGCCGCAAATGCTATTCGTACTTTAGTTGATCAGGGTATGCAACGAGCAGAAGTTATGATAAAAGGTCCAGGTCTCGGAAGAGACGCAGCATTACGGGCCATTCGTAGAAGTGGTATACTATTAAGTTTCGTACGTGATGTAACACCTATGCCACATAATGGATGTCGACCTCCTAAAAAAAGACGTGTGTAAAAATAAGAATTAAACGGATTTCAAGAGAAATAAATGATTCAATGATCTGATCAAATAATAATATTAGTATGGTTCGAGAGGAAATAGCAGCATCCACTCGAACACTACAGTGGAAATGTGTTGAA